TCTCCCGGACATGTTGGCCCTCTATCATCTTCCAGCCAGCGGTTTCCCTTACGAGGAGTTTATCCCAACCAATGAAAAGCCAGGGTAGAGCCTCGGAGCCGGCCCAAGTGAAGATCGGTGGGGTTTCATACGAGGGTCCTGCGTACTGTGCCGTTGATCTACGAAGGTTCATCCCCACTCAGTGGATAGCTTTCTGTTCAAGAGCATAGTCGGCTAACCAGAATTTCTCCTTTCATTCCGGTTCTTTTACGAATGAGTATTACACCAACAAGCGTAATTGAGACGAAAGCTCGACAGCAGCAAGCTTTCCCACTCCGGGCCATCAAGTCATTGTGTAATATAGTGTGGTAAGTCAATTCAGTGACCTTAGAGCATTTCTTCTCACTCAAATGAAGCTAGTTAGTGGGATTTCGCTTTAGGATGGAGAACAGGTCAGGGATGGAAATCCGATCTTTGTCTGCTTACGATTCGGGGAATTGTCTGATTGTCTTGTAGTAATTGGTACTACTTTCTTTATGAAGAATATCGAAGAACCTAATGGATCGAACTTTCTTATTAGAATGCTAAAAGGATGTAGCCTCCCCTATCACTAGAAGTCAGCTAATCTCGGAAAGAGCAGGTAGGAAAGAAGGGGCTATTGCTGGATAGCTATCTCTGGCCCCTTGGTTCCTGTCTATGAGATGGCACGAGGCCGGAAGAAACCATTCCCCGCTTTCAGATAGGTGTCTCGATCCGTCGTTCTCGATCTCGTCCCCTTCCTCTTGAACCTCCTTATCTACATCTATGGCACCTGCTACATCTGTTACCTCGATTGTATGACCAACTTTCGTAGTGCCAATCTGCGTTTTAATACCACTCATGATAGATTGCCCTTAACTCCTGGGGAAGTCTCTGTTCCTTCGAGCAATGAGCCATAAAGCCTTCGAGCGAGTGTCGTTCCTCTTTCCTCCTCCATGGGGGCTTCCTCAAGGTTTTCTTAGAGTCCGTGCCTTCAGGGGGGTTGCGCGGGGGTGCTCCCCCGGGACAGCGCATAATGATGAATTGAATGATACGATCCCTTCCTTCTTTGTCTACTCTTCTATTCCGTCTTTAGCCCTTTGCTTCTTAAGGTCAGGACAGAGTCAGTGAAGTTGGAGCAGCCCCTTGAGCTAGAGCTGTTTCAGGTCGAGTTAAGGTAGCTGCCTAAGGGAGGGCTAGCCAAGTAAGGAGTCTTCCTCACTCCGTTCTGTATCTGCTAGTCAATCTCGATACGGTCTGTATCTCGCATCTATGCCCTCTTCTTTCCCTATCTTCTTTCTACGTCCCTTTTTCAGAGCATCCGCTAAGGGGAGTTCATAAAAGGATCCGTGTCAGACGTTCCTGAAGTTTTTTCTGTTTCCCTCCTCTGTTCTTAAGCCGCTGAAGTTAGCTGCCGAAGAGCTAGATCCGGTAACCAATCGAATCTATTAGCTAAGGAAGCTAGTCTCTATGAGCTCTAAGTTATGATCTGGTAGCTACGGCCGAAGCTGCTGCAAGAGCTAAAGCGAAGTGTCCGGGCAAGTAACAAGTTAGTAGCTTCTGAAGTGCAGTTCGAAGGATTAGGGCTGTAGCAAGTAACGCCTACTCACCTTTCCTTCCAACATTTGCTCTTTTCTGCCTTCCCTCCCCTAGGTAAGACCGGGTTCCGGTTAGAGTCACAGTCAAGCGATTAAGCCTGAAGAGCTAGGTCAAGCCATTCCCTATTTGTTATCTGCGTCTGATACAGTGGAAGGTCTAAAGCCTGTTGTCCGCTAACAACAGGATTGAATTTCTATGACCAGTCTGTCAACAGCCAATCGGTAGTTTATACCCACTCATGATAGTTTGCCAGTTACATGATAAGATACGCAAGCTTCAAAGCCCCCTTTGAAGTCTCTCTCTGTCTCCTTAAGAACATTCTGGTTAAAGGTTAGTTAGCGGGATAAGGCCTCCCAGCCTCTTCTTTGTTCTTGTGTAAAGATCCTCTTTTTAGGCCAAAAATACGAGGTTTCATGCCTTTGACTAATAAAAAAGAAAGGAAAACGTCACTAAATCGACAACAATGGCCCTCGTCCGATATCATTTAGTATAAAGCGCCATATTCCTCCCCTAAAAGTCGTGAAATGCTTACTCCAGTTAAGCAGCAGGGATAGAAGCCAGCCCTTAGACGCTACTTCTTTGATGCCTCCCGAGCAGAGGAATGAAATAGACAATCCGGGCGGTATTCCCCTATCCTCCGCTCTTGGCTAGCATCCAGCTTGTTGCTTCTTGTTTGATAGCTCGATGTAACTGCTTCCCTATTCTATTAGTTTAGTGGAAATCCTTGATAGGAGGTGGACCGGCATGCTCCATAGACCTATAGTCCGCATGAGAGGAATCGACTTCCGGAGGTGAAGCTTGTTGTAAGTTCTTCATGATGGTGATAAGAGGGCATGCTGAACAACATTCTCTACGCCTATCTTCTCCCCTATTCATATTGCCTCAAGCGTGCTTCCAGATGGAACGAATCAATTAGAGATTTATACACGGCCGATGTTTGTTTTGAAAACTATGATATGAAAGTTCCGAGTAAGGAAAACAAGCGAGACCCAATCTAAAAAGCGTTTAAGCGGGTTATTTCACTTCTTGAACGAAAGGAAGCTTGTTGTAAGTCCTGAGAGTGCTTTCGATGTATATATTTCCCAGTAATCTTTCTATTCCTCCAGATTTCCAGACTTCACTCTTTCAACACTTGTATACCCGAGCAGCTAAAGGAAGCAGCGGTGGTCTCATAGAAAGATACGAACCACTTTGAAGTTAGCCTTTCGTTATCTTCCTTATTCGTGTAATAAGCTGGAAAGATGTGCTGCTTGAGAAGGTGGTGCTGGCAAGAAAGAAAGAAGCTAGGCTTTACCCAATCTTCAGAGGTATCGGCAGATTCAACCTGCTCCCATTTCGAGTCAAGAGATAGTACCGGAAGGATCAAATTAGTCAAAGTCTTCCAAATCTTTCCGATCGTGAAGATAGCTTTGTTCTTCGCAGATGATCTGATCCTCTTTGCCAAAGCTTCTTTGGACCATTAAGCGGAACCTATGGGTGCCAAAGAAGTGGAAATAAGACCAAGCTCCGAAATGGGAGGATGCCGGAAAGCATTTTGATAGTCAGGCTCCTTGCTAATGTCGATCTGCATGAAGGAAACGGCAAAACGAGGGTGCTTGCTCTCCGTGTACCTTGTGGTGACCTGTACAAATTGGATAGGCAGATCCAGTACGGAACCAATTTTCAGCTTAGGATCTGAAACCAATATCTATTCGAACGCCCTTTACTTAGGAGTTTACGCCAATCTGGACTTACAAGCAGGTTCGGCATCTACAGATCAAAGTCTTTCTCTAATGCTCATGAAGAATGGAATGAAGAAGGGTTTCGCAACTCTCATTTTATCGATTTGCAGGCCATTTCCCTGTATCTTCATCTTGAGTTTCTCTTAGTTCGTGTGTTGAACGGTCTTCGAGTCCCCCAATTGGTAATAGGGGAGTAGTCGGAATAGATAGATGGATCAAGTAGGTGTATTGGCTTGGTATGAACACCTTTCTTTCCCTTGCCTATTCATTTCCTTTGTTTATGGCCCCAAGCCTTTTCCCCTTCCTGGTCTTCCAGCTCCGGTTCCGAGCATAGAATAAAGAGGCTGGGTCGGTTGATTTCATGAATAAGTAGAAAGCTTCCCCGTTCCTCTACTGAAAGTTGCGATATGGTGCCCAAATCCAAGGGTTTCTTTTCTCATATGACCCCACTTAAACCTAACAGCAGGTTCATGAAATGAAATTTTGGATGGAAATACCAGTTACCGGCGTGCTTTAGCTACACGGTCTGACTTCTGCGCCTTCGCTTGATGGATTGTTGACTTCTTACGACTAGTTGCTACAAGCACTAAACATTCAAACGTAGTTACTCTTAGTTGGTTTCCGAACTAAACGCACTGACCCTATCTATTCTATTATGTCCTTCTCTGTTGGATTCTCAAATCAGATTTGAAATTGCGTATATATAATAGTGACATGATTGATCGATCGTCAGTAGCCTACATCCGCAACACCTCTGGGGGCCGAGCCACTTAGTTAGGGCCTTCTCTTAGCCTGCCATGTCTTGGGGTGGACAGAACAGAATGTCTTAGCTATTTCTGTCAGCTACCGATGCTCGATTGCTTTATCGAATCAATCATCTCTTACGCTATTTCGATGGAATGCATCTTTCGGATAATCGGTTTCCTCTGTTGTTCTCTCCTCGGTTTCATACTCCAACTGCATTAACCAAAGAAGCAATAGATAAAGAAAGCGATTGACTTCCCTTTGGCGGTACTCCTTCTAGTGCTTCAATTTCCCCTAGGTATCATTCTTCTTTTGTCTTTTCGTCTTATCTATATGGATAGAGCAAGCTCAGGAGAAGGGCGGCAAGGAATAGATTAGCTGTCTCCTCTTGGATGTCTTTCCTTTGGGAGTGGTGGCTTCTATCGTTGAGCGTAAGATAGATAGGGATAAGGAAGGACAAGGCCGGAACAAAGAAGGAAGCAAGGAGAAAAAAGATGTCTTACCTGTAGTATGGTAGCTATCCTAGTAGTTCCTATCCCAGTAAGCGGCTAGGTTGTTATAGAGCTGCCGATCCTCTAGCAGCAGACGCAGACGTCAACTTCATTTGCTCTTGCCTTGTGTTAGCTCAGGCATGCTTCCTCTTGCGTCAGGGTTATAGACAGATAGGCTAGCTAAGCCTGGTATTCTATCTGTAGGCGGGGAAATAGAATTCTTTATTTATTTATTGAGAAATGCTCCTAGGGCCTCTTTCTCATGAGCAAGCGAGGGGGAGCTCCGTCTATAGCTAGAGGAGCTCGAGTAAGCGCAGGGCCTAAAGGAGGGTAAACAGGCTATAACTTTGCCTTTCAGGTGTAAAGAGTCAACAGAGATCTAATCTACCGGTGTTCCTCAGTAGCTCAGTGGGAGAGAAGGGATTTCAACATTGGTTGAGTTGAATAAGAAAAGACCCGCAGAATCAGAAGAAGGTATTGACTCCAAAGGTTCTATGGGATTCTCGATATCTCCTGCTAATTATTCATCTGGTGGCGAAGGGAGAATCCACCTGCTAAGCAGGAACTACCAAGCTTTCTATTCTAAGTCACTCGGGCAGAGAGCAATTCTTGGACAGATACACGCGCCTAGCTAGAAGAGGAATTACTCCATTTATGCCTTTAGGCAGGAAGAGAGCACTTGGGCTACCTCAAGAGCTACTAGGAGAGGGGAGGGCTGACCTTAGCCCAACCCTTCCTACAGGCAGGCGGGAATGGAGGGCAGGCAAGCTAACAACCTTATGGAGCTAACGGGGCACTCAAGAAATCATGCTTATTGACATAAAAAAACGAACCCCCTAGGGAAGACTGACTCGCAGACCGGATAGGCAACCCCGGAAAGCCAGATCCGGGTAACCGGGGCAGTGTCCTCACTTTAGGAAGAAATGCAAGACTTGGGAGAAAAACCTAGCTACAGAGGCTGAGGGAAAGGCCGTAATAAAGTAGGGCGATTCTTCTTCCTGTACAGTTCCGTTTCCACATCCAGTTCAGGCTTTACTTCCTTCTCCGTCCACTAGTGCAGCTTCCAGCTCTATGTATGGTAGTCGCTTTAGTCGCTTGACTCGGTCTTCTGAATCCCTTCGCCGCCCTTCTGAGATAGAGATCCGCCTTGAAATTCCTCTTTTATATTAAGTCTTCTACTACTGAGTCTCAGACCGACAACCCCCGTGCTCATCGGAAAAGACTTTAAATGCCCTTCTCTGTCTCTCGACTATGGATTTTGAGGCTTGCCTGGATTTTTCTTTTGAAAGCCCCTTGTATAGATTGGGCGCGTTTACGCCCTTACTTCTTTCTTGCTTTCATGGCTTGCTTGAGACCGGCTTTCTAGATGATGCTACCTAGCTCTCCAGGTCCCGTTTTTTAGCATAAGCAAACAGCTGCTCGTCCAAATGCTTCCTATGTAATTGATGCCCTTTAATGGTAAGGTCACAGTTACTCGGGAAGAGACAGATACCTTGTGGGGACAGCTTATGTTGTAGTAAGGAGTGGAGTGATCTCCAATCTACGCTCTAAACCATGTCAGTGCGAGCTTACCTTAGCGGATGCGAACCTGAGCTCCTTTACTTTGACACACCCCGAAACAGAATAAAAGAAATCCCAACAAGAGCTCACTTGCTAGGACAATGCTAAGTAGTATCTTTCCTACATACGTGTGAAAGTAGTCCCTCTTCTTATGTAGAGGAACTCAAGTACAGATATTTCTGGGTAAAGTAGAATACCATAGACCAGAGGGAGAAAAGACTGCCTACAGGTGGGATATAGAAGGCACGTCTTCTCCTTCTGGAGCTAATGGGTACGCCAACATTCCCTACAATGTCCAATCGCTGCTCCTATCAACCCAATAATAAAAAGAGATAAAGAGGGCGAGGGTGCAGCTAATTAGGGGAGCCTAGGCGAGGGACAGGATAGAGGACTTGCCTATTCAAAGTTCAAAGAAAGGGGATGAAAGCTGTAAATCGGGGCGTCGAGAGAAGGATTTGGAATGCAATCTTTAGAGTGCGTGCTGCCCAAGTAAACAAACCTTTAGAAGCTGCACCGGATAGCCATCCGTGTCGAGAGGAAGCAGTCGACCCGAGTAGTCATGATCCACTCACAAGCTATGAACTCAATTCTGCCCGATCCACTAGCTACAGTATCACTTAACTTGTATACATATTAACAACAGGGTGGGCCTTTGAAGGCATTGAACCCTCGATATCTGTATCTGCCATTCCCTTAATCCAGTCCTTTCAACCTTCACCTCGATCTCAAGAACCGGCATTGAATCTCTCTCCTGCAATCTTACCTGGTAACCAATCTCCTACTCAATCCCTTCAAGCTGTCAACTGCCATCCCTATATCTTCCATTCCGTCTCCTGAGCTTTCGAGCTTTATCTCCCAACCAGGCTCTCTTATATAGGTATTACAGGCAGTCTCTCCCTCTCTTCTGTCAATCAAAGTCCTCCTGCACAGGCCAAGCCTCATAAGAAAAAGAGTTCTCAGCAGCTTAGCTTCTGCGCAAAAGGTATGAGAATGGGGATCCTGAAGTCGGTCTACTTGGAGAACACTCTGGAAAGTTCGACTACTACGTCCTTTATCCGAGATATTCAAGCCTCGATCATCCTCCCATCGTGCCCACCGGATGGAGACGTCAACATGATAACGGCAATCGGTCAGACATCGATGGCAAATACAGCTACCAGTCCAGTGCCTCGAAGGACCAACATGTCTCAGAAAGGCCAAAATGGGGAATGCTCTAAAATCCCAGCTTCGGGGAGCAAGGTCAAAAGACAAAGAGGTTTGGAACCCTCTACGAACATTATCACTCAGGGAATGGCTCTCAGAGGCACGCCTGGAAGACCCACATGCATTTGAATTCCCAAGTGTGAACATGATAAATGGAGATGAGCAAAGGTCGACAGAAACGTCAGCCGCGAAAAGGAAGGCAACCTGTAGGAGGCATATTCCAGAAAAAGAAAAGAGTCAGGATAGGAGAAACCCGGGTCCATCAGATAGAATCAGATCTGGAACAACTGAAAGGCCAAATGAAAGAAAGACTCTTCTTGATAAAGAATGGGACCCGGTCAATCATCCCGTGTCAACTGCAGCTCGCAAGGATGACCTGGCCTATCCACTCTTCTATAATGGGGAAGAGGACTCACTCGACTTAGCCAGCTGACAGAGATGCTGGAAGTTGCGAGAAGGTGGTGTCCCCTGTCCTAGTATGTTCAATGCCAACTGGTAGTACGCCAAAGCGGATCTGTCATTAACTAAATGGCTCCGTAAAGTAGGTACTGGATTGGTAGCTTCGGCGGATTCGTGGGGAGATAATTCAACATTGCTACCACCTAAGAGACCAAGATAGGCGGAAAGTCTTTCTCAGTCTGGAGGAACCATAGTAGAAAGAGAATAGAAAGGTCCTCTTACTCGTGGAAAGTTCAAAGAGATAGATGAGAATCCACTATTTCAGAGAAAAGAGGTAAACTTTGCTCTTATGACTAAGGTTGTTATTCATACACCGGAACCTGAAACTGTGTCTGAAGCTTTCACCAAGCCCTATGAAAGGTATTCTGAGGCTGAAAGCCATGGATGAAGAGATGAAGGCCATCTACAAGATACGAAACCTCGCCATTTGGTCTAGCCCAGGCTGTGAGCTTCTTCTTCTTACTATGAGTAGCCTCCTTCTGCTCGCTCCTTCCCCACCCATTGTCGATCGATCTATTCAAAAACGAATGGGAGTTACCCCGCATATGCTGTAGACCATGATCACCCCCTCACTAAGGATATAGCCATCACTCCCTTAGCGGACATATTGTTGGGATTTATTCCCCACCTTCATGCTTTGCCACCCTTGACTTAGCAGCCTCCTTACGCCCACCCACTGGCACAGTCTCACTCCTATAAGAGCAAGCATTGGGCACATGGGACGAACGAAGAACGAATCAAAGACTTGAGGTCGGACTTGCCCGGTTCCTCCGCTATTGATTATGGAATCGAAATTCCATACAGCCCGCTTCTGTTGTTTTTTCGACATGTCTGTCTCTTCTGATTCGGATTGAACGGGAACATATACTTGCCTTCCACCAGAACTGGTTGTTTCATAACATGCGCCCTAGCCTGGAAAACTCTTGATTGAGATTGTTTGAGCAACGAACGAGGTCAACGATGACGCGAGTTTCCAATTGATTCCGTATCAGGAAGGGAAGGAGTAGACGCACCCCTTACTAACTGTGATGTAAGGTATTAGCCAAAAAGAATATGAGGAACCACTTGCAACGCAAGAACCCCCCTTTTTTTCATCTTAGTGTGCCGGATCTCATTCCGCTATTTCCCTGTTATCTGTCAACTTTACGATAATGTACGATCATCCGAGGGCACTTGTCTTTCAACTTATTACGAAAGGGGTCTCCTCTTCGTTCATTTCGTAAGAGCTTGGACTGGGAATGAGATCACAGAAGAGACTGTCATATTCAATTGACGCATCAACGGCAGCAGTTTTATACGCATAAGCTATGGTGGCATCTTACTCCAAGCTAACTGTTGAAACGGGTTCAAAGTCAACAGCTGTTCCCACGCCGTCCGCAGCGGAAATTGGATCATCTAAAGTACCCGATGGGGTGTGAAAAGCCTAGTTATTGTCAAAGCCCTCACTCAAGGGGAAGGAAGCCAGAAAGTCAAGTCAGGTTTAGCTCTCAGTCAGAGCCTACAGAAAAGGATAGGAGGTAGTTGTTCAACCAAAGTACTCCTCACAAAGTTCTCCTCAAACGAATAACTTGAGTCTACCTTCGAATACCCAGAGTCTCTAGCTGACTTAAGCCCGTAAGCTACTTCCTTTAGTTGAACTGGTGGATATATAGGTCAATTGAATCTTAGCCAGTTTCTTCATTGTTCGAAAAGAGCTACTCCGACTCGACAGTCAAGCAAATATATAAGGCTTTCTTTGCTCTGCCTCTGGGGTTTCACTCAAGAGTGAAAATGCCAGCTATCTTGCTTTCTCTTTGCCTCTCTCTGAGGGTGCTATATACCTTATTTTATGTGATTTTCTGCTCTTAGCGGATTGGATGCTTTCGATTCCTTAGCAGAGCGAATTCTTGTCTTTGCGGAACCAGAGCTAATTCGATCTTCTCTGGGTACGGTACAAAGAAGACCAAGTGGATGGCAATCGACACAGTACCGAGCCAGAGCAGTCTAACAAGGGACAAGAGACTATTTGTTCACAGCTTCACATCCTAGTGCCCAGCTAAAGCCAAAGGGCTGATTCAATATCACCGGAGTCGTGAACAGAGAAAGCCTCGTCTACCGCTCCTCGGGTCAACACCAAGGCAAGATCGATGCTTATAGCCTTCGTGCCAAGGTCCAAAAGCATCAATAGCTTCTTCTTCTATAAGATCTGCTGCGGATGATATAGCTGCTCCTAGTCCGACAACTAGAGCCAGAACCAAGGGCCTTAGGAAGGTTTCTAGGGCATCTCCTTGGGAAAGTGAACTCGTTGGGAAGGAAGGTAAGCTCCTGATGACTGTACAAGGGTAGCTCCTAGAGTGCGAACAGGGGCTGTGAGGTTGTAGATGAGCGCCTAGAATGTCAATTCGCTACCATCAGTGGAATTGGATTCGGTACCTGTTGGTGCAAGGAGAGTTCCACTTTAGTTAACAACCCGGACTTGAGGAAGAGAGAGTTATTCTAAATCTCATAATGTCCTTTAGCTAGGAGAGATATTGGTGTACTTTTGGCTCGCTATAATGCACTAGCTTTCTCCTATCTATCTTGACTCTTTTTCTAGGTTCGCTACTGTCATTTACCTTCGGGCGGTCTTCTCAAACGGCGAAGCCTTAGCTACAGTCCCATCCCATCCGTCAGACAGATGCCAGTGATTCCGATCAGACGAAGCTTTCAAGCAGAGAGAGCAAGAAGGAATTGACTTGCCGATTGACCACTATAGGCATTACTGAAATCGCATTTTCTTCGATCTTGAGTACCAGAGTCGTTCTAACTTGATTAGCTCACAACGTGGCCGTAGAATCTATATTTAGTGATGAGGACCGTTGCCTGTTGAGGACTTCCGACTTGGATTACCAGTTTCTCATTCACCTGCGAACAACTAGGGACAGATAGAGGTGGGATACTAGAGAGAGATCGTACTATTCGAAGTTTCTCTTTCACTGAATTACAGGGCGTAGAAGCCTTGACAGACGAAACCGCTTTGCTGAAAGTACAAGAACCGCATGGAGTTGTAGTCAACTGTGGAAAAGCTGCGAAAATCATTTTATGCATTTATCACCTAGAACGGAAGCGGAAACCCTTCAAACCTAGAAACACAGCATTCAGCGATGGTTAGCTGTCGATCGAGGAGCTAGGAGACAAGACGGCTGTGATTGTGGCCGAGAGTAATGGAACATAGATCCACAAGAAAACAACATCAAAATTCCCCCGGAGGTGGGGAAGATATAGGGGGCTCCCCATTATTGCGCCCAACGTATACGAATAGTCCGAGTATTACCGTGAAACTTAGCAACGATTTCAAGTACCCCCATCTATCTAGCTCCCTCCAATCATTCACTCCTTCGTTCACTCGAATGTTATTTAATACAACCTCCTCATCCGGCAGTGGGTCTGGGCCAGGATTGTATATTAACACCAAAGTGTTATCAACGATTTTATCGATAATATGTGGGATACTGTAAATAGCTGACCCATAAGGTAGAACAACCCCAGATGGCAGATAAAAATACCATATATAGAAGCCGACAGCAAAAAATCCACTAAATATAGCTATTTGACAGCCCCGATGCAACCTTTGGCGAGTTAGACCCCACCTTCCAAGTCTCGTTCTTTCTAGCTCTTGCGCATCTTGAGCCTCTTCTTGTGGGTCTTCTACCTCTTGTGCCTCTTGGTACTCTCTGAGCCTCCTTATCGTCTCTTGTGTTACCCGTTCCCTTTCCCTATCTCTTACCTCCTGTGCAGCAGCTTGTGGTCTGAGCTGGTTATATACCATTAGGTATCTACGAATGAATTCATATATCCTCCTATTTTTGAGAAAGTTGGTGAGTGCTGTTCCGCTCCATTTACTTTTCATAATCTCTATTCTAGATATTTTACCACTAATTAGCATATCCCAGTTTCTTTGCTGTTGATCAAGCATCTCATTCCATTTTATACCTTCTCTCAAGTAGCCATATTTATATTCACGGATTCTGTTTAACATACTTTTCTTTTTCATCATAGACATTTATTTCCATCTTTTGTAATTATATCCCCATTTTGATTGATTTGAACAGTACCTCCTTTATAACAATAGAATACACCATCTCCAGGTTCAATATAAGAGACTTCTCTTAAAGAGATAGAGAGTTTCTCTAAAAACCATAGGTAAGCGTGTCCTATCTTTAGCCTAACAAAATGTTATGGATTCATGAACACTATAATATAAAAAAAAGCTGTTTAGGATTCATGACATAATCGGAAGTTGAAGGATGGGATGTAAAATTGGAGTTTATACATTCCACGGTTCCTGTACAGACATGTACTAATGCCTCCCTCTGTAATTTGCTCCTCTTCATTTTAAGATGAAATGTTTTCCCCAATGTAGGAAAACAGCCCCTCCGAAATGGTTCGGCATGTCTTAAAGTGAGAAGGGAGTGAAATGCCAGGGTTTGGCAACATGATCCACTAGTACAGGAATCGCCTTGGAAGGTCCTAAAGCTTTGAGTCCTCGGAGAGAAAAAGCTCCACTTGAAAATTAGGGGCGTGGCCTGTGTCCAAGAGGAAACTCCTGGTTCCCGTGCTATATCTGTTAAATCAGATTGCAAAGTGATACTTCAGTGTGTCCTAGCTACTTAAAAAAGGGTATGATGCTTCGTTTTTATCCGAGGCTTGAGCACTAGGGATTTAAAATGACCCCTAGGGCCCGATACAACTCACTCTATGGGGTAATCCAACCGAGAAGGGAAAAACACATAGGATTTCTTCTATTTGACCCACAACGGTCGTGATAGGTTGACAATTGGCGTCAGCTAGGATTATCTCCATTTTTATCGGGAGGAATAATAATCAATATAAGGGAAAGTCAAATATGAAACACATGATCCATTTCTATGGTAGTAAAACTACTGGTCGGTGGCCGGACCATAATTCAAGGCTTTTACCAGAAATGAAAGCCTGCATGACCTGCTCATATTCTACGAATACAGTTGGCTTAGGTCATGGTAATGCTACTATATTTCACTATTTGACAGTACAGAGGTCTTCTATCATGGCAATGGCAGATAAGAAGATGAATTGGCCACTAACATGTATTCCTGAATATACGACTATGTTTGTTATAACTTATTCTAAGAAAGCGGATAGTGATGAACTTGCTAATGGGAAGAAATGCACGTCGGAAGAGCAACGGAATCCTCAGGATAGTAAGATTCGGTCAAAGCCATCTCACATTAGGCAAAACTTACTTATAACTTTAAGTCACACAGAAAGGCCGGAACGGTCGACTATTACAAAAGATGTAATAATCGATCGATTATGGAATTTATACCCACAAACAGAAATAATAATAATTGCCATCGAGCCGCATAAAAAGGGTGGGTTTCACTTCCACGTGGGTGTCTTAACAACAGTTTCTAGACATGGAAGCGAAAAGAAACTGAGGGCCTCCTTTCCTGAATGGGTGGGTAAAGCAATTGATTTCAAATTTCACAGGGGTTGGCCCGTAATTTGCTATTACGTCACCAAGGAAGACAAGAATTTCCTTGTTTGGGGTGCGACCAGCGCACAAATCTTAGAGGAAGCTTTTATACATAAAAACCACCGCCGTCGAAAGCCATTAATAGAAGACGAGCGTGGGAGAACAGATCAACGAAAAGGGTGGCCCTCTAATAAACAAAAAAGGAAGCCCGCTGCTTATCGTTCGCCATGGCAAGGAAACTCCTTTTTCTTTACTTTACTTAAATGTCTTTTTTTGGGTTTTGTTTGGACGCTCTTTCACGTGGAAAATCCAGAATCTTTAATGAAAGACTTTTCCACGTTTCTTAAGGAATTCAAGGAATACTTTTTTCCAACGCCACCTGAAAAGCCGGAACCGGGGCTTCTAGATAAAATTCGATCTATTTTCTTTCCTCCTCCGCCTCCGCCTCCCCCGGAGCCGACTACTTTCGATAAATTAAAAGACCTCGCTTCAACGGCGGTAAAAAAAATCTTGTCAGCGCTAAAAGAAGTTTTCTTCGGCGATGACGAATAATTGGCTTAAGGTGGGATAAAAAAGAAAACGGGCGGTTTTAAGAATGGTTCGGGTGGGGGGTTTCTCTTAAGAATAAAGAGTCGAATTGGAAGTGTCTCTATCAGGAACAGAAAGAGCTACTCCCCGAATATGCCTAAAAGGTGGGGGACATCAAATGGATTATAGTTCATCACTGAACTTGAAGAGGTTCGATTCCTCTTTGATGTTGTTATGCCAAGAGAACAATTCGGACTTTAGCAGCGGACGTTAACTAGTTCTAGCGTCCGGATGTTAGCTCGAGGCTCTAGGGAACAAGCAATGCCTTCTCGTCTTCTGGTCTTGAATCATTCATTCCCTCGGTCGACTGCTAACGAACGATTTCAATCTTCTCAATCGCTCTATGCTGTGTCTCGAAGGAACCTTATTATCTAGTTTTGCGTTATAGTACCAGAAGTTTCATTGCTTATATACGTCATTTCATCAGTCAGTTGAGCTCCTTGTTGTTAGAGCTACTCCAGTGTCAATTAGTGATTGCACGAGCATGTCAAAACAGAACTAGAAGCTATCTTCTTTTATTATCTGAAAGTGAACTAAGGAAGTCAGTTGCTGTAGCTAACAGTGCCAGTACGACCTTTCTCTTTTGAAAGTCTGTCTTAGCAATCGAAGCTATCCCTAAATAGTCGAAGGGAAAGAGTAAGAAGGGGATGGGTAAGAAGCCGAAGGTAAATGACACTAGCTAACCACTCCAAATTTAGATGCATATTTAGCTGTTCTTCTTGACAGGCTGGAACTCGAACTTGAAAGCATGGGTCCGGCTATCGATCAAAAAAGGAGGAAGGCTGGAACCGGCCCGACGAGTAGTCAATCCGTGCAAAGGATTCGATTGTCAGCACGGACCTTTTGATCATTGCGCACCATTTCACAGCATGGATCGACGATCCAACGCAATAAATAAAGGATTGAACTGAGATCGAGGCCTGTCGGGAAGCTTGGAGAAGGAAAATCCGTAAAAGAAGTTCTTTAGCGGGGAAGTTTAAAAAAGGAGAGATGAACTGAGCAACCACACACACGAGTAGGGGGGATGGATGGATAGAGGGTAGGGAGCTTGTGAGTCTCACTGAAGCTTTGGTTCGTGTGCTCAGGAACCTACCGCCATGGGATACTTTTTGAGGCTATGGCCAAACCCATCCTAAGGAACGCATCCGAGATTTGTGTGGCCGAAGCTAAATGCCGGAAAATATGGGAAATCCTTGATAGGAGGTGGACCGGCATGCTCCATAGACCTATACATGCTGCAGGGGCTTACCCGAACCTATACTTTGTGAGAAAGACTCAATGTTAGATGACCCGGAGTCAGGGCCTCTATTCATGCTTGGTATGGCCCACGCAGCCTATTTTCCACACGATTGTGCTGCAGTTGACCAGAACTAAAAGGGAGATGGGAGCATTTTAATTCGATGAGGTCGTGCAAGCCATAAATTTTTACACGCCCGGTTTCTAACTTTCACTGAGATCCATCTGCGAAAGGAAAGTTTTTCATGTCACTATAAGTATATACAAAAAATGTGGTCTAACCGCTAAAGGTTTTCAATGTTACTTATTAATCAAGATGATATTCAAAAAAAAGGATTTGTCGTGGAAAGACCCCAGTCCTGAATGAGTTGGTTCCCCCTTTTCCTTGTAGGATATGGCACCACTCTATGTATGAAAATTGACTTACATATAGAATCACAGGCATTAACCAGATAAAACTGTTGAGAAAGATAGCTCAAAAGGACTGGTTCTCGAGCTTCCTTAACCCACTACCGAATAGTTCGTTCAGAAGGCAAGGCCTGACGATCGCATTGAAATGGCTTTTTGGAAGCATGCAAAAGACCTCAAGTCTTCGCCTACCCGCTTCTGCTTCCCGATTCGACCCATTCCTTTAAGTTGGATCAGGGGCTGTAGCCCTTTCAGACTTGAATTCCGATTAAGCTGGACTAATAGCCTTGCCTTCGACGGCACAGTGACTCGGGACGAGAGCACACCACTCCCCGAGCGGTGCACTCCCTATATCCCGTCTCTTTGGGTCGTTCCCTCACTTCCTCGTATGCTGATGGCACCTCCGCTTTATGTGCTATGGTGCCATCGCTATGAGTCCGTTCGCTCCCTCCTTTCAATACGACTTCGTTTCCGCGACTCTCGTGCCTAACGACTAGTTAGTCCCTTCGCTCGCTTGTCGAAAGATGTTAGAGGGGACTCCTGCTATGACTAGTACAGCTAGTGCGAGTGATGAACAAGAAAGACATTCGTTCCGAATCGTACTGGAACTGCACTAAGACGATACGGTACGGTTTCCGGATCCGCCTGCGGGCGGTGTTCTCAAACGGCGAAGCCTTAGGTCCCACCCGTCCGGACAGTAGCTAACCTAGCCAAATAGTCAAGCTAGGGAAGCGATTCTCCTCCAGGAGGCAAGGGATTGCTGCTTCCACAGCTGTCTCCACTCGGTCAAATGAATCAGACAGTGACTTGGAGTCCAGTCTCGAGAGATAGCACCATTGAGTCGTCAAGCCAGCTTCTCCCAAGAATTGTGAGTGAATCAAGGGCTTCCCTATTTCAGGCTTTCCGCGATTCTATTATGGCATGGCTATGCTGTTATTAGGATTACCCGATGCCCATTAACCAATGCCCAAAGGTTCATCACGATCGGGCGATCAGGCAATTCGAAACATTAACATAGAATGACGTATTTCTTATTAATGGCTGACGAACCACTTACTTGTGTTTGGTTACTGCATTAAGATTTCAATCTCGCCTGCAGGCAAGGCATATCTTATCTCGTGGATCTGGAAAGACAGTCCTACTTATCCTCTTACGCTTATGCTTCTATTTCAGCGTATTCCGTCTATGTTTATTCTTCTGCCTTTGACTTCTTTTGATGCTTCATAGGATTATGACTCTAACTCCGCTTTATAAAGAGGGTCAGTCAGCCCTAGCTTAAAGCTCCAAAATCAATTCCTCCAGACGTCATTACTAAGTAAATTGGAACTTCCTTGCTAACGTTGAGTTGGGCTTCTGGTAACTTATTGAAGTAGGCAAACCAAGCTGGCTGGAAAAGACGAGCAAGGAAAGATTTCGGCTAACTCCATGGTACAACAAGCCTAGAGTTTCGACGTTCCCTAACGCTTCAACAACAGAACAGACCTTCACTGTCAGGTAACGAAAGGTATTAGTTATTGGATGGGATGATCCTTCCGCATACCGAGTTGCCATCACCTCGGAAAATGTTTCTACCAAGTCTCAGTGCAGAGCTTGATAAGCTAAAGCGGAACAGGAATGATGCTGGCTGATTGGAACTTGGCATTCGGATGTTCTAGCTCATGGAGAAAACATTGATCCCAAACCAAGGTGTCAAGAGTTCAGACCGTCAAATGAATTGTGGCCTGGTGGGAGGACTTGTGTTACGATGCAGCTGGCACCTTGAGGTCTCGTTTCAGAGTGGGCAGCAACTCTTGCTACAACGGACTTTGACGTGATTAGGCGGGGACAGGATTCGAACCTGCAGCCTTCAGATCATGAGTCTGATGAGTTGACCAATTCCTCTACCCCGCTTGCTTCCCTCGACTTCACTTATGATAGAAGAACTGTCTTATCACTTTCCTGGTTCACAACTCGCTCTATTTTCTCTTTTGGCTTTCAACACTAGAACAGTTCCTTCTTTCCTCCCTTGAGAAAGGGTATTCCCCAGATTCGAAAGCAAGAGCCCTACCCACGGTTTCAAGAACAATAGGGGGAGAAACGGAATCTCTTGGTTAGGCTTCCTCTATGGCTGCTTCTTCCAACTCTAACGCTCCAAATCCGGATTCAATCCAGCCCCAAGCGTACCTGAGGCTACCTTGTTGCGACCTCAAATACCTATTCCTTAAGGTAGCTTACTGTTACGAACGATTCCGAGAAGGGAGTTGGTCCCTCCAGACCGGCCACATCCCTCTTACCGGCGCCAACTCAATGGCTATGGAATCAAGTTCGACTTACTTCTGTACCCGGGCCTTTGCCCCCTTCCTCAAGAAAAAGGGTCTCTGGCCCTGGATCCAAGGTATTAGGGAAGTCTACTTCGCCCATGCTGGGGTCATATATGGGAATTAAGACAAGACGCGGGTAGCCTGCTCCTACCTTCTTTCTGATTCAATTCCATACCGTCGAGAGAACTCTTCCCTCATCCAGCCTTGATAGTCTTTCGTACTCTGCCTCCGGCTTCGATAACAAACCTTCGGTCGTCCTCAAGGAGCTTCCCTCACAGTAACAAGTCGGCCTAAAGGCCTAGCATCAACGAAGCCGCTTCGCTCACAATACCCAATCGCTTCCCTAGAAACCTTCCCTCGGACTAAAGGAGCTTCTTTTCTTTCTTCTTTCTTTCTTTCCCGTCTTGGAAAGAGAATTCCCGTTCGGTTTAGTTATGAAACTACCAATCTGTGTCCTTTCTTTCTTCTTCTTCGTATCGACGTGACGAACCAGAAAACCATACTTTTGATTCTAAAACTACAAACCTTACTGACGAGGAAAGAGATTCTTCTTCCCCTCAAAGGAGGATATGCATCTTCTTCTGAACGTTATCGAGGAACGAGAGGACTCTCTGAAATATCTTCTTCTTCAATTCCCGTCTTGTTCAATTCCTTTTGGGTATTCTCTAGAAGCCTTACTGACGAGGAAAGAAAGAAGTATTCAGTCATGTACTGGGCCGTAGCTCAAGGTTTAAGAATTCCTCAACAAAGGAACCCTACTATATAGGTTAACGCCCACTTTTCATGGGACAAGTAAAACGATTTTAGTATGAATGCCCGATCGGGATAAGGAGAATTGGTTGAATGGAACAGGTTGAGGAAAGAAAAGACCCGTCCCTAATGAAAAAGAAGAAGTTAGCAATCCAACCGTGTTACCAGAGGTGGAACTATACGTTTAACTGGGTGATCACTATTATCTATTCGAGTCGCTAAGGCTTTCCCACGGCAGACTCTACCAAATAGATTCCTATTCCATCTTTCCGAGAAAGAAGAGATGAACGGGCTTTTTCGGTGTGGAAGATTTTGAAAGTAAAGGTTCGAGCATATTGTAGACGGAGAAACTACTCTTTTTCAGAATTTACCTTTCACCCAGGAGTTCTACTGTCGGCCAATGCAGAGGTGGAAGGCTCTCGTCGCTCAGGAAGCTACTACTGATCCCAGACCTGCACCAACAAAACAAGGATTTCACTGCTCAACAGCTTAAGGGCTACTATATCTCATCCGCACGAGGGAATATCTAGTGATAGAGGAAAACGCGAGAATTCAGGTTTGTAATGAATATACTCTATTACACCAGAAAAATCAGTCTCTTACCGCGCATCAGCTTGAAGAGCGGCTATCGGAGTCAGGCTTAAGAGAGCCTCCTACCTAGTCAAATACTGAACTGAAAAAAGAAGAATACCATCATCGAGTACTGAATCGGATTCTGAGATCACCAGCCTATCGAACCAAAGGTTGACCAGTCACTTTTGTTGTTGCAGAATTAGACCCCAATGGTTACCAGTTGAAGAGAGCGGCTCTCTTGATACGAACCGATCAGGGTCAAAAAGAAGAATCTGCCTGCTTGCGATATAAGACTTAAGCCAAAACGCGGTTTGCCAATTTTGTCTTGGATGCCCTTGGGCGGAATAGATGGAAGTCAGACCATAAGAAATAGGGGGCACTCGCTGTCGTAAAGTAGACGTGGGCAAGAAAACACGAAAGCAAAGTATGCACTAGAACTCCAGGGTCCCCTGAATCATTTTATTCATCAGAAAAGGGCCTCCCTTTCGTGCAGAACCTGGTGGATAGGACAAATAGAGGTTCTCCCCTCCAATGTGGGGTAGGTTCCATATAGCCCCAAGACTTCAACAGTGTTCAGGTCCATTATCGACGAATCCAATTTGCTAGGTCCTGCGAAATAGCTATGCATGCTCATCTCCTTTGTTTATACTCCACTGAACTGTGTGTACCTTGTATAGTGAGAGTGAGACACCCTTAGGGTAAGGAGGAACGGGAGGTTTTAGAGATTCCTTATCACATTTGATGGGAAGAGCGATTCTCCTCATTTATCAGGGAAGTGAAAACTAACGCTTGCATGTCTCAGAGAGGGAATTGGGGTCTCTAAAAACCTCCTTGTTGCAGATTCCCGAGGACTATAATTGAGTCGGAAGACTTCAGAAAGTGGAAAAGACATGGGATCATGCTTTATCTTCTCGTTTACTACGCTTGGCAATAGGACCGCCCGGTCAAGAATGAGAGAAGTAGGTGCAATGATCTTAGTTGACAAATGAGTTGTGGGATGCGCCCGTTGGTGGATCCAAAGATGAAAGGAGTGTCACTGTGTCGGGAAGAAAAAAGCTTAGCTTAAGAGATTTGAACCGAACAACCTGTGAATTTGACTTTTGATGCTCCTTGTATGAGTTTTTTTGTAAAAATATAATACATTGAGAGGAAACCACCTTATGGTAGGTAGGTAGGCACTCCCTCAACTAGTAACCAGTCTATCAGTCCCAGTCTTAGCTATCTAACCTGCTGCATTAACTTCTTAGCACTAAAAGAAACAAGGAAGTTATAACAGCTATAACAATAGACAGTAAGCTTGTTTCTAGTCAGCTACCATCCTTGATATAGGTTGTTCTCCTGTGTTCCTGTAAGAAGTCCTTCCTATACCTGATGCGCTTTTTCTCCTTTTGAGTTAATGCAAAGACCCAATTCGCCCGGGCTGGCATGTCTCTCTTTCCCAGCCTTCACGCTGGTGAAGCAGCCCACGCCTCTTACGACGCCATCGCGCAGGGGTACGACGGCGAGACCTTTTTGGTTTCAGACCAATCGAGGGTTCACTTGCTTTTCCATTCCTGTCTGATGGTTCAAGATCTGGCTACTCAACAACTATTGGAAAAGAATATCCCCTTTCTTTTGGTTCCATCCTTTGTTAGTTTGCCGAGGTATTCTCAAACTAGAAGCCTTAGCTACAGTCCCATCCCATAAAGCGATCTCCTTCATAGCATGGCATGTTCTGTTGTTCCTTGATCAGTCAGTAATTGCCATCAATAGTAAGATGAATCAACTCTCCTCAATGATACAAAACGGAATGTGGAATACCAGGATTTGAGATTCATTTCTCTCCCGCCTTCCTGATACATAGCTTGACCTGTCACCAAACCAAACACTTTTAGCTAGCACCTACGGTGGAACCTTCACCGCAGAAGGAACCGACATCCATCCCATCACGGTGGAAGCAAGAGGAGAGCCAGCAAGACCAGCTAATAAGATTGAGCCAGGTCACCTACCAGCGTTGATGAAGATCCTAGTGCCAAGCTTTCGGAAGAATCTGATATCACTAAAGCCGACTCTCGAGAAAGGACGAGTGCTTAATGACTGGAGTCTTAAACGAGCGTCAGCCTTATTGACTCGAGCACGGGTACGAGCGCCCTTCCTTTGCTGGAATTGCCATCTTTGCTGCTCTCGGCTTCTGAATTTGTACCTTTCAATAGCCAGTCTAGAAGCCCTAATGTTGTAAGGCACGTGACTGCATTCCTAAATTCTCTCTCTGGTTCCTTCACTGCTTCTTCTTAAAGAGTCCTAACCGGGAATCCGGATCGGAATAAATAAGATAAGGGGAAATGTCGGCATAACCACTGCTATTTCATCTGCAGCTCTTGCCGTTGAAGGAATAAGTGTTGCTTTGGCTTGATTGCTTTCACCAGGTCTAGCTAGGCTGGGGCTGGATTAGCCCGAGTTGTGTTAAGATAAGTGGCACTTGAATTTGAAATAGCCATCAGCCGAAAAGAAAAAGAGCAGAGGACTTCCCCTCTCTGAGGAATTCTCTCCTCGAATCGACGACCCCCTCCCAGGGTATGCAGCGTCAACGTATAACTATGCATCCTAGGGCATGGCTGCCTTCTTTCTCTAATTCAACCTTTTATCAGCGACTGATTAGGAAGAAGCTGTAGTGTCGTCAGTTGCACCCCCCTTCAGCAGTGTGAGAGCTAGGGTGAGACCGCTATCGTCTTTGGCCCTGCCCTACTTTATGAAGGCTTCTTGTCGCCTCTCTTCTCTTTTAGCAAGGTATGCTTTGTAAAGAGTCCTCCCTTTCAAAATGCAAGTAGAATGGGCCCACATCAGAATGTCTTAAGCAACAAAAGACGGATGCCTAACTTTCAAGAGAAGACTAAGATTCTGAAGTATGCTACCCCCCTATCCTATGCCCTAGTTCGTTCTTTCCCGACCAAGGGCTAAGAAGCATAAGACGAGAAGCTGTGAGTCGGGGCTAGGAAGTGGCTACTTACTCATAACAGAAGATAGAGCCTTTCTTTTTCTTTCCCGATCGTCAATCATTTGAGGAAGTTAAGAAGCCCTATAGTTTAGTTGTCTTGGTTCTCTTATCTTCTATCTTGCTCGCGCTTATTCAGGAAGATCTTGAACAGAGGTGATCTCGATCATCACTTAACTGACGATACCGGATCGAGCTAGATGATGCTTCTTCTTTGTGATTGCGTAAAGAGCGTCTTTTTAAGCGAAAAAAAAAGTCTTTCATTGCCCGATGTGTCAACGGGCTTTTCGTGCCTATCCATTAGTAAGCAGGTTCCCTCGAAGCCCGGTAACTACGCCATTCATAGTTAGCCCGGTCGGTAAGCCCGACAGCTTTCTAGTATGAGTCTCTGCTCTTTCCCTATCAGATGGTGCAGCCAGCGGCTAGTTCTATGATCTGCTGGTTCTTCTCGATATGGCTCGAAGCTCTTTCCTATCTATTATATGGGACTGCCATCCTTGATTCAACCGATCTTATTGAACAACCTATTTCAACAACTTATTATTGTACACAAATCGGTTGTTCGATAATAGGTTGTTGTTGTAGTTGCTAGTGGGACTGCTCTTCCTAGTAGCAGCACATTTTACATCACATCTTTGACAGCTTCTTTTTCTGTTCTGACAAAAGAAGTTCTTTTATGTGCTGTTCGAGAAGGGCTTGTTACAAAGATCGGATGAACTAGACCAAGGGGGAAAGAGGAGTCAAAAAGTGGACAGATTCGTCGAAAAGGCTCAAGCTAGGAATCAGTCAAAAGGCAGAGTCAGTCGAAAGGAAGGAGGAATTTCAAAGGAAAGGTGCGTTGTCACCGCCCCTGGGTACCTTTGTAGTCAATTTCCTTTTTTGTTGATTTGTGAGAAAAGAAAGAGAAAAAATATCATTCGAAGAACGTTGAGCTGCACGAATGGCAACGAATGCGGAAGTCAAAGAGGCCGAGACGCCTATGATTAGATGTCTGTTGAGATTGGGGGTCGTTTTATTCTGGGAACCTATGGAATGACTGAGAATAGGTTGTTGCTGAGGATTGCAATCAACGATTCCCACTAATCAGGCTGAGCAGACGCAAGCATCTCTTCCGCCAACCCGGATTCATATAGCGCTTTACTTTCCTAATTTTGATAAGTGCCCGGTCTCCCCTGAAACTCTTAGTTGACGCCGTTCTCTATCTTTATCTTTGGTCAAGTCTTTGATCGTCGAGTCAAGCTGATCGAGGAATCAAGCCCTTCCCGAATGGGGTACAGTCGAGATCTTAAGAGGAGGTTCATAGCGGGAGGGACTCAATCGAAACATCTCTAGCAAACCAAGTAGCGAACTGCTTATATTGCGTCTATCGCGTATTTTGAAGCAAAAAATCCCTTTCTTTCCTCAAGTATGATCATTTTTGAAGCAACTCTCCGGTTGTAAAAGGTCTTTAGGAGAAAAAGACGCCGTTTCCTAGCTAGATGCGGTAGTTTCTGGACTTCAATACCTGATAGCTACTCGAATATTGCTTCTAGTCGCCGAGCTGAGGCTATCTCTTTCCTAGGTTTGGCTAAGGCAAATGACGGAACCTGTAAAATAGGAAATGAAATGTTATCCGTCAACTCCCCTCTTTCTTCTTCTACTGATGCTAAGTATGCTTTCCCTCCAGGGATAGGACTGATGCCCGCTCGAAGCAGCCTTCATTGATATTGATCACTCTTACTATAGGATAAGAATATTCGTAACTAAGAGACTGAAAGGAAAAAAGACCTGACTAGGATAGCTTCCTGGCCTAGGTAGTTTGTATGTGGTAGTTAGCTTTCTTTTCCCTAGATTGCTTAGTGCTGAGCTAAGTTCCGCCCTTTCCTATTAGCTATAGTAGGAGGTTGACTATGTCCTCTAGGACGGAAAGGGATAAGATCAACAATGCCATCATTGACTTCTTCCTCTGACCGGTCTTTTTGTTGATTGACTGAACCCGGACTTCTTTTCCAATCCAAGCAACCTACGTGATCAAGTCTTCACGTAGTTCCTTCTCTCACGCGCTTTTCCACGATTCGCCTGTGGTAAAGCAGCTCTATAATATCCTTTCGCGTGAGGTTTCCACTATGCTAGGAGGGGCTAAAAGGTAGGAGGCTGGGGTTCTCGTACTGAGACCTATGAGATGGCTTGAACCCGGCTTTCTACTAAATCAAAGAAGCCATATAGAAGAGAGCTACCAAGTCTCTTCCTAAAGTCAGGAATGCGCCCCGGGCTGCTCTATCCTTTCTTTGAGGACCTCGGGGGTTAGGAGGCTAACCTTCCTTTCCCGAATTCGTTAGATTGCCACCAGTTCCAGGATTGGTAGTTGGGCTCTGCTCGCTTGGTTGGTCATTCCCTTCTCTATTGGTTGATGGATAGGTGAGCGCATGCGGTTACTTCCGAACGAACCGGTCGATGGCAAGCTCTAGCTTAGCTGGCGATAGGAGGAATAGATGACACCGGAACTGGACTGGAAGATGGAGAAAGCTTGGGTAAATGCCGGCAGAGGCACTCGAAAGAGATGTTGGTTCCGGTGGGGTCTAACAAAAAGTGCCACCTCCCCCACCCAATCTTCTCAACTCAATAAGGGCGGGCACTCAGGGAGAGGGTGGAGAATGAACACTCGACCGGAGAGGGCTGGATCCAACTCCTAGCCTTTCTTTATTGCCATCCTCCGCATCCCGTTCTTCGATTTCTGATTCATATGCATATCAAGACCGACCAAGCAAGGGTCAGCCCAACCGAAGGAAAGAAAATGACAAACGAAGAAAGATACATTCCAACTGCTCCTAAGGTAAGGGCACGTGTCTACTGAGAAAGCCGCTCCCCATTGACGGAGCTCAGAAGGTTTCATTTCTTCCAAAAGGTAGGCCGAAGTCAAATGAATGAAGTAGGAAAGTGGTCTCAGAGTCATCTTGAGATAGGAGTATAATGCTTTATCCGTTTCATTCCCTATTGAATAGGTGAGCGAAAGACCGTAATCCAACTAAAAGAAGGTGGGCACTTGCACCGAGTAAGAAGGATAAGTCAATCCCACAATTTGCTCACTTGCTGGCGCTCAACCCCTTGTTTTGGTCAGCAAAGGAGAGATTCGCTAACCGGAAAGACAGATCGACCCTTTGACATAGACCGATACAGAAAACAGATGCCCTAACTAATCAATAAGGGGCAGAAAGACCGATGACCTTATTTCCTTCCACTCAAGAACTAAAGGAATGGAAAGACGACAGACCGATAGCCAATGCCGTTACCTGAAGAGGGCAGGAGATCCAGAAATTCATTTCTCTCCTGAAGAACGGATAGAGCAGAAATAGATGCAGCCAAGGTCTTGATTCTCTGCCTTAATCTTTTCTGATAGTATGATAGGACTACTCGGATAGGAATGCCAACATCCAAGAAGAGAGCTACCATGATGCTACTCGGCTCGGAGAGGACTACTAGCTACGAGATTAAGCTAGTTTTGAGAAGATGAAAGATGCAGATGAGAAGACGTTCAAGACACATTTGGTCATTCGGTCACTCACTCCCACTTAACCAAGTCTAGCCAACTAGAATGAAGAAGTAAGGAAAGAAGATAGGAGTCGAAAGAGATAGATAGAACTTTCCAACGCTGGAAGGTTAGACAAAATAACGAAAAAGTCAAAGGGGAGTAGGCCTTTTACCACGAGCAACCTCAGGAGTGGGAGAGCTCTTCTTTATCTTTCTTTTTATACGATGCACCTAGGTTACGACAGAACTTACGATGAGAAGGAAAGAAGAAGAAAGCCTACGAGGCAGGGAATGGGTAGACCTTCGCTTGTGATTGCACGAGTGCTAATAGTCAGTGTGCTATAGGACTTGCGGAACTAGACTTCCTACTACTATAACGGAAATTACTACAACTACTTTGCTCTAACCTTCCTGACTAGGGGAAGCCTGTGATGAAACTGCCATTGCTTCCAAGACTTGCTAGCTCTAAGAAAGAATTTCTCTCTCTATATATGAAATTACTTCAACTAAACTGACTCCTGAAGGCAGCCCTCATTTCGATATCGGATTCGGGGTCTCATCACTTAATTATGCCTGTCCTCTTGCCGTGGTTTCACTATCTCTGTCTTGCCATAGGATTTGGATCGGTCAGTCTATCTGTTGTGCAGTCCCTCTCTGTCGTCTCAGTGGTGTCGCTCTAGCTTATGGACAGGGAAAGGAACAACACAGAGAGTCTCGGTTGGCAGCAAACGTAGACAGATGAAATAGCCAGGTATAGGATCACCAGGGGACAAAGGTAATAGCGAGGGAGATCTAACGAATAGTAATAACTACATTATTAATAGATGAAAGCGAGAGAGGGAATTGAGAAAGGGATGACCTTCTACTGGCTATTCTATCTTACTCTTCCTGTTAGGACTAACCAATGAGCGAAGGGAACCATCGGTATGGGACCCGCCGAGCGGTAATTCATTAATCTATCTCTGAAAGTGGTTTCGTGGATCTGATCAATTCATGTCCGTACCAACCAATTGAACTATTGCTGGCTGGAGCCGGCTTACTGACTTCGATAAGGGAAAAAGTACACTGCAATAGCAGTGACTCTTTACTGCATTGTTATTGCCCGGCGCATGTCCACCAGTTTTTAAGCTCAGTCGGTTCGGTCAGGAACGAGGGATTTAGCCTAGCAATGCACTAGAAGAATACTCGGACTGGCTCTCTTTTGGCCGAAGAACCAGAGTTGGAATATTCAATGGACAAAGGGAGAGAAAGCTGGTAGGTCCCAAAATAAGGCATGAATGGGAGGAAGACAACCAAACCGACGATAGACAAACAAATGATGATCTGCTTGAGCTTTAAGTGATAGCTTACTACTTACTCTAAAAAGCGGGCTTTGCTCCTACAATATGAAGAAATAAGGGTTGAATCTGCAGAGTAGCTTCACTGGAACCTTCTGCTTCCTCCAACTCGTTATGATGCAGCATAACTGCTCAGAACTGAGACCCTTCTGCTAATTATCTCTTTTCAAGTTATCTGGCACGGAGAATGTTTATTGAGACGGTCGGTACCGGAGGAACGGGCAGATCAGTTGCTACTAAATGGCCCACTTGCCGATAGAATCCTTTCCATCGGGGATACTGGCAGGTGAGGAGAAGATGGAGCATTATCTCTTCCCATTGATCCCGTTGATTCATCTTCTTCAGCTAGATCCGACTTGCCAGTGCGTGCTGGGAAAATACTCCAACCGCTACTGTCCCTGCTACGACGGATAATGAAATCTATCCAGGCGGGCTCAAAATACATAACTAGCGTATTAGCCAAGCAGTTCCGAAACCTTGTTCTCTGACCCCAAGGGGCGATGGCACAGATCTCTTATTTGCATCTCCGGTTCGATCAACTAATGCCTCAACTGGCTGTAGCTTATATTCGTTCATCGACTGCAGGATCCCCTACCTTTAATGCAATCGATACCTTCCTTGTTTCCCTTGAAGGTGCTGTGCTTTTTCTTGGTTTAGGAAATTCGAATCCATGCCCCGCTCAAAGCTAAGAGTCTTATAGCCCGGTCCGAAATTCATTATACTTAGGGAGCGAGGCGAGCAGCTAACGACGGGATAGAAAAAAGAAGTAAGCGGGGCGACCACTCACTACTTCTTATTGTTTCGAGTTCCTTTCCAACTAGAAGCGCATACGTCCTCTTGAACCGGGCGGTGCTTTCTTATTGCATTCGTTCCTACCATCTCCAACTAGCTCCGGCGGGAATACAGGGTTCATAACTCCTTTCTTGTTCCCTTAAGGAACTCAAAAGCCTCATATTGTTTCGTGCTGATCGTAGGTCGGACAAGTACGGAAGCGCAGTGACTTGACTTCATTCTTTCAACCTATAACCACTCCATAGAAGGATTCTGACTTTTAACATCTTCATTTTTCTTTCAATATCCGGCCAAATGACATTGCATTTCTCCGTCCCGACATTCCTATTAGTAAGCTATGCAGCGTGAACTGCAGCCTCACCAGCAGCTTTCATTGAACCCAATCTTGCTAGCCTGGCTCAGTATGAAACTCTTCCAGATTTCCCTAAAGAAGACGCAGCTGCTGAGCTAGCCTCAATGTCTATTCCAGGGCTATTTCTATTTAGAAGAAGATCGCGCGTGAAACCTCGAATCGTTATAATCAACGTAGCTCTCAGGGCGGAAAACGAGTGTAGGAACAAAATACCATTCTTCCCCTGCTCTGCTGCTTGGGATGGGAGCAAGATGCGCCCCCTCTGTCCAAGAAGGGAGTCCACTGCACTGCTTTGGCTCTCTCTTTCCATTCTTTTCTTATAATCTCAGATGTCCACTCAACAAGAGCTATTTTGGACAGCCCTGCTAACTCGTATTCGTCTTTTCAGACAAGAGCTCCTAGGCAAGGAGGGGCTTAGGGATTGTTGCTTCTGTCTGTGCAAAACCTATTTGCCCAATCCTTGACATACTTATACTGGGTGCCCGGACTAGAGAAAAGGTCGGATATAGAGAGAGTAGACGTGAGGCACGGCAAAAAGTAAAGGAAACCGGGGATTTTGTCCATTTCTTCGAGAACAGTAAGAGCTTCCCCGACAAGGACTGATAATGAAGCCTCTTCGCCGACAATGCTAGTTCGATTGGATGCGCTATTTCGACGAGCCCCTTAAGGGGGAAAGCCCTTATTTGCCCTGAACCTCTTTAAACAACTGCAATGATCACCCGCTGCATCTATAGAAAAAAAAAAAGAGCCTTTATGCGCATGAAGGAGGTTACTAAGGCATTTCAAAAGACTTGCATCTAATTCAATAGCAGGGGATTCAATAAGAGCAGATTCGTGCAAAAGAGCTAACATCCGATTTGTGAACAGACCCGGCTTGGGGCGGGCTTGCTTGCTTTCAAGAGTTTCACCGGAATGCTACTCTTTGCCCGTTGGACAGCTACCGAACTGGCTTGCTTTACTTACTATGAAACCAAGTGTGAAACTTGGCGAAGATAGAAGAACGCAACTGTTGCAAAAACCGGGATTTTAGTAGTAGCTGCACCCCCTCGATCCCTCGTAATGAGGCGACAAGATTCTTCTCGGAATAGTCTAGGGGGACATCCTCAAAGGCAGCACTGAAAGCGGGTATGCCCGGGTTGGAATGAATCCGGAACGGAACTGAACTGAACTAGGAAAGAACAGAACTTCAACCACCTCAAGCGGAACCCTCAAGCTTTCTAAGTCTGTCCATCATCGTACTTGTGTTGTGAAGCCGGTTCTGAACCTCAAGAGTTAGGAAAGACAACCTGCACCAGAAACTGCACCTCAAGCTGAACCTTCACTCTGAGCTGGGGAAGGCAATCAAGTAAGTTAAGGAAGGTCTTTAAGGCAAGCCAGAAAGAAGGGAGCTAGCAAGGAAAGGAAGGGAAGGAAGCTAGCAGGAGCCAGAATCAGACCTGTAAGCCAGACTAGTTTACGAAGGCAATCCAATCTGTTGAATCCGACTTGAAGTAAATTCCCGCAAACATGCCTACCCGCACCTGAACCAGTACCAGAACCAGAACTGTAAGCTCGTGAAGGGAAAGCCAGTTTATGAAGCCAGTAACAGCCAGAACGGAAAGCAGAATGTAATAGCTCGACCTTAAGGGGAAGGGGGGAATAGCTCGACTTAAAAGGAGAGGAGGAGCAGAACAAGGGACACCGGAACTGAAAGCTCGGGCTCGGGAAGTCAATCAGACTGTAGAAGGAACTTGTCCAGCTTGTGAAGCCAACTATAAAGAAGTAGGCCCTTGTTTCATGAATTCATTTAGTAGCATCCATAAAGTCATCCCGTACTGCTGATCATGCTGCTTCAAGCTAGGGAGCTGACAAGGAAAGGAATGGAGTAACGGACACCCGTTCGAGATTGAGCTTTCCAGAGGCAGAGTTCAATTGTTGCAAGGCGGTTCGAACCCCCTGTAGGTATCATGCTGTGCAGCTCTTTCAAACTGTTAGAATGCAGTGCTGCTCTGATTCGTGAAAGTGTAAGGAGCGGATAGAACACCAGAACTTGAACTGAAAGCAAGGAGCTACTCAAGGGAAGGGAATCAGACCTGTAAGGTCAATCTGTAGTCAAATAGGTGGATAAAAGCTAATAAGAATCCCCTACTGGAGCACCTTCACCTGAACCTGAACTGGAAGCTCACGAAGGGAATAAGACTTGAACTGGAAGGCCAGAAAGACTAGTTTCTTCAGCGAAGTTGCTCGTGAGGGCAAGCCAGTCTGTTTATGAGAACCCTTGAGAAAAGCCAAGAATCGTACCCGCTTCAAGCAAGGGACAGACAACCACCCGTACCAGAACGGAAAGCAAGGGATGGAAAGACACAACCAGGCAGGAAAGACACAAGCAAGCTGCAGAAGGACACACAATCACACCAGGCAAGCTACTTTAACTGAAGCCCTCCGTACTTGTGAACCAGAACCCTGTGAAGCTGCCCTTATTCCATTCATTGTTTCATACCCCTGTAGGACTATTATAGGAATGGAGTAAGGCCACCCTATTCTCTTTTTCGAAGTCTGTACAGAATAGGAACTGAAAGCAAGACAAGCAAGCAAGGCAAGCCTCCTTTTGAGTTTCAAGAAAGCATTTAGTAGGAGTAGCATCAAGAAAGCCAGTATGCTCATGAAGCTAGTGAAGTCTGTCCAGCATCTTACTTTAACTTAAGCAGAAGCCAGCATCTGCACCAGAACCGGAACTTCACCGAAAGCGAGGGGCGAAGGTCAATCTTGAACAGGAACCAGAACCGAAAAGGAAAGGGGAGAGCGAGTCAGCTCGATTTGATACTGGTCATCCATCGCATCGGGTCGATCTCTTCTATTGAACTTACCCGCTTAGTGTGATCCTCCGTGAAAGATTAAGAAAGTAGTTCAAAGGCAGGAAATTGTCAGTGAGGAAGGGCTCTTTCATTCCGCGTAGTCAGCTTCCTCTGTTAGCCGGGTGGTAAATTGATTCACACTAGAAAGAAGGCAGCAGCTAAGCAGCACGAACCCTCAACAAGTAGGGGAACCCAATAGCGGGAGAGATATCATTGAAGGGGAGAGTGGGAACTGCCTAGTTACGACTTGCACTTGAAGCGGCTGTTGGAACAGTCCCACTTGCGCTTGAAGCTACCACAAGAAAGAAGGCACCAGCGTCTGAGGCCGGTCAACCAGTATGTAGGAATCAAATTGCTAGGGCTTTGCAGAGTGGGAAAGCTCTTTCTTTTGCCCCTCACTCCGATATGAAGTCTTGTCTTGCTGCTCCGTTTACGTAGTTGTTTGCTTTTAGAATCTAGATTGATTTCCTGTTTCAGTCTACCGTACTGTATGGGTTGGCCAGGGATTGAATTCAGTGTAGTCAGCTTCCGTAGAATGCTCCGTTGTTGGCTTGTAGAATCGATATGGGCTTGTTGTTCCGGGTAAGGTAAGCTAAAGCTTCCTCCATGCCTTCCTGAATGGCTTGCTTTTCACTCCTAGCTTCCTTCAGTGACTGCCTTTACGGGGAAGAAGCAATTACTACTTTCACGATAAGCGCTAACCGACAGCTAAGCTGCACCCGTAAGGTCAACCCCATTAGTCTTAGTGCGGGGAAAGTTTCGGGGGGGAGGAGTGAAACTGCTCGACCATAAGGAGAGGAGTGAAACATATTGACCTAAGGGCAAGGACTTTAAGCTTCTCTTCTTGAGTTATCTTCCTGACTAACTGTAAGCAGAGGACCTTACCGTCACTCTTAGCCCTTAAGGTAAGGTAAGGTTTTGTAGTTGTTAGTCTTAATTCCTACTGTTACAGAATGGGTAGTTGTTATCTTAGTTGTCTTTATTCCAATTAGCAACAGGTCTTTCATCACTGAGATGACCATCCAATAGATGAAAATTCATCAACCGATTCATCAACAAACAGAGGATACAGAATAGAAGATAATGCCAATTGAAGCATAGTGGTACCGAAAGACGAACTACGAACTCTTGCTCCTAGTCTATATACGAGGATTTGAAAGACCCATTGATGATTATGCCGAGTCCATTTCCAAGGCTAGTTCGAAGACCGGCTCATCAACTGCTCGTTAAGAAACAGATGTTGAAACAGAGGAAAAAGCTCTCTTTGATAGCGGCGGGGGTTGAGTCACCAGATCGTACTGGCCCGACCATAGCGGATGAGGAAGCGGAGGTTTAATCACCGGATCAGACACAACAGAAGCAAAGGCCGCAAGCAAATAGTAGGCGCTGGAGCTTCTTCCCCTAAAAAAATCAATCGCTTTTTGAATCAAAGTGCATATGGGAAAGATTCCGTCAGTGCCTAAGAAAAAGGTATGGTCGACTTCGCCCAGTGTACCTAAATTTTGGATATGACTCAGGTAGCGAAGATGGCGTAATTAACAACCATTCCAAATGCAGAAAGAAAGACTGACCCAGGCTCCTCCCATTACACGCAAAAGCAACCGAGACAGAAAGAGCAAAAAAGTAAGCGTCAACGTGAAATCGAGCCTCTGCTGAAAAACCCTAAAGAGTAGGCCAAAAAGCCTATTGAAGAGTAACCGAGCACTCACCTTTTGAAGTTGGTTGCTGCTATATCTGTTTTTCATCTCGCAGCTACAGGAAGGAGAAGGAAGGGGATTTAAACAACCCTTTGTATGCGCCAACACCTAACTCCAAAAGCTGCGTCAACATGGAATCGGCTGAAAAGTAGGTAGTATTGCCAGGGTTTCGTGTTTAGGGACGACTAGTTGCTAAGTTGCTTAAACCTATCCTGTCTTCCTTGCCTTCCTAGCCTTTGGACTCGTAGGCATTAGCATCTCTAGCTGTTAGGGCAGCTCAGCTCGGGTTAGCAGCTTTAGGGCAAGTCAAGGCAGTTGTGGTCTTGCAGCTTTAGCAGTTGTTGTAGCCGGCTTTCGAAGACAACGAAAGGCTCCAGTTGCCTAAGGAAATTCATGAGCAATTTCATCCGGTTGAATGCCGCAATCGCAATTAAGGCTCAAGGCTCGAGTTGGGAAATCGAGTTGGGCTGCAAACGGTGCGCCGAGGGGCAATTGGGTTAAGGGGAGGAACGGGTTTAGTGCTGCTTTCCGACAAGACGTTTTGCTAAAGTCGGATTCATACCCGCCTTCCGCTGCTTTAGTGGTTGCCTTTCGCCTGGGCTTCCCAGCTCTAGCCGCTCTGGTAGCTAGCTCAGTTAGGGCATCTGGTTCAGCCAAACCAACCCTGCTCTGTCAGCTCTATCAGTTGGTGCAGCTCTGTAGTTAGGGTGCCTTAATGCCCAAGCCCAATATAAGGGCGTGTCTTTCATTACTGGCTGACGCTAGTAGCTCTAGTTGCGCAATCAAGGGCTGTCGCATTAGTCGCAATAGGTTGATTGTAATAATCCGCCTTAGCAGTTGTGGCAGCTGGTATTCCTGCAGCTAAGTTCGGCTTGTCTTCTTCTCTTTCTAATGAAAAGAGAACTACACTTTTATCTTATCTCACGATTTGGATTCGAACCAATGAAGCCCTTTAATCAGGCCAATGAGTACCTTCCCGCTTAGGGGTCAGCGTGACGTAGACCTTTAGGCCGTGCCAAAAGAAGAACAGGAAAGACAAGGTCAGCGAGAAGGAGCTCGTTCTCTCCACTTTTTTTCCGGGGCTCGCTCTTGTAGCTCGCTGGGCAATCAACCGCAACAAATGGCTATTAACCCTTTCCTCCATGTCTTTATGATCCAACGCCCTCTTATACTCTTTAGTTTCGCTTTGCAAGTTCACAGCTCTCAAAGTCTGATGCAGCTATTCGACAAGCGACAAGTGTTGGTCTAATGACATACATACCAGAATTGTGTTGAGACCAATGAATTTCAGTCTTTCTTTCTTCCTTGTCGACTATTACTGATTCATCATTCTTTCGCCCTCTTTTCCTACCCGCGGAGTAGTCCTTGGATCGGGTGGACCAACACTGCGTGGATCGGTTTATTCCTCCGCTGGAGAGGTAGGGTGAGGAACGAACACAGTAGTTCTACTGCTGGGATTTCAGTCACTGCCGACCCCGATCAATAGTTTGTACAATAAGTTTCGGTGTATGGCGGCCGAGCTTCGTGCCCTTTCGTATTGGGCCGATCACGTCGACCCCATCCCCTATCTACCTCGCGATTTGAAGCTAGTAGATGAAGTCGGTAGAGAGGAAGAGAGTGTTCCTTCAGAGCGTTCTTCAATGTGGAGTGAGACTTTTAGTGGTAAACAAAATCTCTTCTGCAACTGGGGCGCTTCTGACCTTATATCGGTGGTTTTACCGAAGAAGAAGGTCTTTGCCTCGGAATATCCTGACAAAGACCATGTGCCGATTGATTACGAGATCTTTGATCCTTTCAATAACTTCCTTCGTGAAGTGGCCGATTTAATGCCTCTTCCCGATCAGGATGTGCCGACACTATCTGATTGAAGATTTACGAGTTTATCTTCGTCAGATGGAGCAGTTTATCAATGTGGACTTGGAGTCCCTTGATGACTATGCCGAAAGACACAAGGGTGCTGCATGTATAAGTCCAAAAGAGCTATTATCCACTGGTCGAGGAAGAAAGCTGGGATTCTTGCCTTCCTACCACGAATGGACTGTTTTGACTACTTTGACCCCCGCCACGGGGCAAGTCGGTTTCCTTGGTCATTCAAGCTCTTCTTTTCGTCTTCCTTTTCAGTATGGGAGGAGGGCGACATCGTGAGAAAGAAGTTTTTTTTGAATGGAAGCGTTGATCATGATGGTAATTTTGAATTCGTTAACATTTGGTCATTATTCGTCGGCTAGCAGCTTCCAAGCCAACGGTACCTTAGAAAGCAATTCCTACGATCGAAAGGCATAGGTTCCTGGGATTGAATCTGATTCTTCTTCAGATTGATTGAAGGCAAATTGAAAACCAACCACTCGAGCAGGACAAGAGCTGAAACACGTTCAAGCTCAAAGCTACTGGTTCCGTCATACTCTATTCTATTTCTTTCTACTCTCGAGTTACTGGCTTTCCTTTCGAGCAGACTAAGAAGAAGAAGAAGCCCACGGAGCGGTAGCAGCTACGACTTCTTCCTTCTGGGCTTACTTGCCAAGTCCAATAGCAACGGATTCTGTACCAGCAAACCATATTTCACCGGGTGTTCCCTCTCCGTTCTAGCTTTCTAAATAAGTCAGATCGGTGCGGGAAAAACTCCTAAATCAGTAAATCCGGAAGTTCCTGCCTTCCCCAGAGTTCTTCCAACGAGGGTTGGCACAAAAGCAGCAGATATTTTCACTAATAGCAAAGAATTCCATTTCCTCGAACCAGATTCTATTAGATCTTCCTATACCGTAATTCGCTAATCTCGATGAAAGAGCAGGTAACTACATAAGGCAGCTTTCCCCGCTCTGTCTTCTCTACGATTTACGGGTACTTACTCGTGCACGGAATCAAACAAGAGGAGGTTGCCTGATGGGACGTCGGCCTTTGCTAAGGACTTTGCCGGGGTTGAACCCCTCTCTTCTAGTAGCCGCCCTTCCTCCAAGACTTGAATCAGGAATATCTTTTCTGTACTATGCTGCCTTTGGCCCTGCGCCTGGTCTTTCTTCTTTATTGCCTTGAGCTTGAACTAAGCGCATCCTTTTGCATTGCAAGAAAGGCTTTGGGATGATTTTACAGCTGGCATTCACTCTATTTCCCACAGCAAATTCTTAGACGTTTGAGGTCTTTGGTCTTTCGAGAAGCCATCTTCTTCTCTTTCCTTGCGGTCTCGGTTCATGAATCAATCGATAGATACGATATTCTTCCGCTGCAAAATCACTGGAACAGCTTTTTCTTCCCGGGTTCGCATTCCCGTGACATTGATATCCACAAGTAATGGTTTACTATCATCCAAGGTCCTCCAGTAAGAGGTCGAGCTTTAAGTCCTTCCCCGGAAGCTTCAAAGACAGGAGACCCTTTCACTTGACTTGGTACCCAAACTCTATCAAGTGGTTTTTTTCCATAAGGTAGGGGTTAAAGGAGAGCAATTTCATCGATTACCTATCCCATTAATATTGTTTCAACCACAGGGGTGAGCTTCGGGTCACTTTGGCCACTTTCGCTTGCCTGCTAACTCCGATTCCTATCCTAATAGGTGGAATTCCTCGGTAAGTTTGAAAGGATTCAATTCATTCTATCGAGAGGACCCTCTTACTGAATCTCCTCAGGCGAGGCCAAATGATCAGTTAACACCCCAGTCCCGAAGTCATGCTCAAACCTGTCCATCCACATCCATCTTGCTGAGATCGGTCTGAACCAAGGAATCCCTTATATATGATGCAAGTTCCTTCCCATTCTTCTCTTCTCCCCAGCTTCAATCATCTATTCGTTTGGGGGGGCCTTTCGAAATTCGATGGAAAGAAAGAGAAGCTTTTCCTAGACTATAGTTCCGTCTCATTCGAAGCTTTCAACAAAGGAAATTCTCTTCATCACGAGATCCGGTCTTCAAGCCAGCAACCAGAGCAGGAGTCATCTTCTTATCAGAGCGCAGACTAGCCACGGAGCTAGTCAAAGGGGATCAGAGTCAATTGCGGTCGCCCTCAGTCAAGATCATGTACCCATCTTCCTATACTAATCCATACATTCCTTCTCAGTCTATGGGCAGCTATCTCTCTAGCCCAGTTGCGGAACCGAGATCGAGCTGGTGCCTGGAGCCAAACCGCCGGCTAGAGCACCCTATCGCATGGCACCATCCGAGCTTGCAGAATGGAGAATCGATTTGTATGCCTCGCTATCTATATAACCAACCAACCGTTTTCTTCGCTTACTGATTCCGTGCTTGCCTGTTGGTTCTGGTTCTGTTGGACCTGATCGATCCTATATATCAGCTACTTCATATACTGAATCGACTGCATAATCAACTGCAGGATCTACTTATCCTGCTGCTGTAGCTGGCTATACTGTTGCTGATGCTAGCTCTGCTGCTGGTTCACTCGCTCGATCCAGCAGAAGCATATATAGTTCCAGTTGCATTTGACCGAGTAAAAGAAGGAGCAGTCTCATTAGCAGCTAAGATGGTAAAAGCACCCATTTTACGAGTTTCATCAGAATCCGTCGTTGACCTCGAATCAGTTAATCCCGAATCATCAGTAGCAAATCGAGATCAAGCATATCTATTGAATTACAAGAGAAGCCTTAGCCCACAAATGAACTGCTAACCATGCGAGGGGCAGAACTGGGGGTAAGATTCCTATCTCTTTCTAGGTATCTCAAAATGACTAAATATATGCCGATACTCAGAATTAATGCAAAACATATAACTGCCAAGTGCCCGTGTTTTCCTTGACCGAGGGACTCTTATAGTCTGTTTCCAACTTAGACCACTCTTGGTCTATGGGGGCTTTGACTTCCCTCAGAGCCGACAATACTAGATAGAATTATTGTCAAGCCTTTGCGCTGCTAGGCCCGTTATTATAAAAGGAGTGATCTAACTATTCAATAATGCCATTGAAATCACGAAGTTCCCCCAGTGAATGAGAATGCCTACAGTCATTCACTGGACCACGTTTTCATCAACTTTCCCCTGATCGGCATCCATTTATCCAGGGGCAATCAATTGGCCGTCTGCTCTCCAAGGATTAGGAAATCCTTTGTCCGATAGTTCTGGAATTGTCTGCTACACACGGCCCGAATCGAATTTCTTTTCTCTTTACATATCTTCACTCTTTCTCGCTGCCTTGTGATTTGGAAAAGAATAAGCTTTTTCCATTAATATAAGAGAAATTTGTGAAGCTGTCTCAGGCTTCGCCGATTCAGAAAGAAAGCACAGAATATAGGAAGCCAGACCTACTCGCTAGAGGTAGAGCGGGGGAGTTAGGAGTTATGAGTTCATAGTTATAACCCCCTTCCCCTCGCTATCAGAAAAGGGAGTCGGTAAAGGCCAGTAGTAGTAGCATAGAGCTTCTCCTCTTTGAGTTTGTTGCTCCTTTTCCGTTGGTTCACTTTTTCTTTTTCTCTTATTATGAAATTATTAGCTCAACTCGTTACTCGCCGTGCTTTCCGGACTTAGTCATTGGTATGCCATGTATTCTGCTCCTCGTAGCCGTTTATCTATAATCAAGGGAAGAAGCTCGAAGGAACTCAGTTCAATTCGAGCGCAGCGCTAAAATGGGACATTATATCGGTGTAAACGGGAGAATTTGACTTCCTCTTTCATGGCTTTCACATTATCCAATAGTGATCATAAGTGGTCAGTAAATAGCAAAGCTAGGAGCACAACCAATTTCAGATCCTCCAATTGATGATGCTAGTGATTCAGTTCCAGATATGGTTTCAGTTCCATTTGCATTCTTCCTTGTTCCTCCGCTTTGCTCTACAGAGAGGGAGGGATGAGCGGGACGACTCAGAGATTGGACTAGCATTACTATACTTCCAACGTATTGCTATTTTTCGCTTTTACTACACCCTCGTCATCGTAGTAGCTGAGTCTTGACGTTTTCGGGAGTTGGATAATATAGAGCATATGGTGACTGCATTATTATTTTTTCAATGCAACCCGGCAGCGTGGCTATGATTCGCCCTTTATTCGTTGTATTCTGGACTTGAATTTCAATCTAATGAATCTTGCTCTAAAGGGGGAATTTGATTCACGGCATTGGATAGCCTATTTGCTATCATGATGATAGGCCCCTAGAGAGACTAGTTGGCAAGATGGTGCTCTTCTCATTCGATCTAAAGTCGACAACCAGCCTTTAGTTTTGATGTTTGAAATTATGTGCTATCTATTCGATAGGTCGTTTGCATCATCGTGTATAAACTCATGTCTTGCAATAAACTTATTAAAAATACCCTTTGTTAAGGGTCAACTTGAAGTTTCTTTTGTTGCCGGGCAGCCTCTCGGATACTATTCGTCTTGGCCTTTATTCGCCTTATGACATCATTTTGTGGTGTGGTATTGTGCAAGGAAAGTTCATCAGGAGCCTTTATTTACTAACTATGCCGTCTTAGGTGATGATGTTATCATCGCCGATGAGGCTGTAGCCAAGGTTTACAAAGACACCCTTTCCGAGTTAGGTGTGAGCATTAGTCCTCAGAAATCGCTCATCTCTCGGGAAGGGGCGGGGGAGTTTGCCAAGCGGTATCGCGTCCGAGGAATGTCCGTGGACTTTAGTCCCGTATCTGCTAAGGCGTTGAACAATTTCTTCAACCCATAAGGGCTGCTGGTACTCAAGGAGAGGTATTCGATTCGTCGATTCTCGACTATGTGCCGTGTGGGCGGAATGGGCTACCGCGGTTTATCTACATTATCTCACCGCAGATCTAAGCGCTATGCGCGATTGTGGTCAATGTTTACCAAGTCTATGTTCTCCAACTCTCTTGAGTTATGGTTAGGACATGGGCGCCCCTTAAATCCTTATTGGAAGGGCATCATGGTCGATTATCTTCGAACCCAGATCTTTCCAAGGGATATTAAGATAGCACCGGAAAGTATATTCTTATCGCCTCAGGCGAAAGATTTACAGGAATACAAAGTTCTTCGGTGGGTCAATGGTGTAAGTACATACACTGGTACTCAAAAGTCGCGTTGTCTCCTGATGTGACCCTTGAAGACTTCTTCGATGCTCCTATTGTAAAGGATCGCTGGCGGATTCTCGCACTGGACCAGGAAATGGTTCGGTTCGGGCATCTGTGGCCCCTTTATGATATGGTGTCTGACAAGGGTCTAGATCCAAAGGTTCCAATCCTTGATTCTGCCCTTCGAAAGGAGTTTGGCTGTATGGGGGACGTAATGGCAGTTCTTTCTTGGTATTGGCTTTGAGTCAGGATGAATTGCGCCTGAAAAAACATGAGTGAATTGAGTTCGTGAGCGACTGAGTTGTGGCAGCTAAGCCAGCTAACCCGCATGCAGTGGAGTCTATAAATAGTTGTATAAGTAGTAGTGCATGAAGACCAAAAAGATCAGTACGAAACCCTAATGGGGTCGCCCAGCATGACCAAAAACGAGGATTGAACCTAGCATTTAGAGGAAAGCTACTTCAACCCAATCACTGATAGAGGAAAGACTACTGGCCATTCTTAAACAAGTTACGTGAAGAACAGGCGAAAGAGACTCAATACAACTCTTAGGAAAGGAAGAAGTTGCGAGTAGAGAACTATCAGAGAGGTTTCCACCTTCCAAGAACAAAGGACTAAGAACAGTAACATAGAAAGAAGAACGGCAGTTGGGGGTTACCTTAGGCAAAAAGAAAGACAAATGGGGCTTACACAGAACTGAGACAAGCAGAGCACATTCTAGAAGGGCAAACGAAGGAGGAGGAAGGTCATTCATTATTGAAGGACCGAGAAGCTCCACCGAATCTAAGTTATCTGATGCCATGATCCAGTTCCAGACAAGATGCTTATTAGATCCAGAACCCTCACCCGATCATAACCACTAACCACTCAAGGGAATGGAATGGACAAAAAGGTCTTTCTTTGACCGGGAATAGAGCGACTCTTACTAGATTTAATTAGAGGAAAAGGAGAGCCTATAAGAGAAGATAGGATAGTTGCTTTAAGCATGGAAGGTACGTCCTTGGCCTAGCTCCCCATTCCTTCTCATTCCTTCTTATTCGACTTCCAGGAGGAAGAAAAACCAGGAGCTTCCTTAACGATACCGAGAAAAAGCCTAATCCTGTTGGGTTGACCCAGAAAGAGCACCCCGAAAAAAGACAACAATAAAGGAAGTTGAGCCAGGATTTGACTGGAAGCACGAAAGCTGGAAGGCCGAGGACATTCGTTACTATAAGCCGGAACCGTAACGCTACTGATCTCGGGATTAGACCCTGAGGGAAGGAGTCTCACCTCCCACAGAGAAGATTCCATTGCAAAGAGAACAGCCTCAGAGCTTCACTCCAGTCGTTCGTTTCCCAGAGACAATCAAGCACGAACTACACTTACAGACCCCTAGAACTAGGAACTGACTTTAGCAAATATCTTTCTAATCTTATTTGCAACAATAGTCTAGCAAACAATCGGAACTTTTCTCTCGTTCAGTAAAGGAATGTTTCCAAAATTCCGATAGTTCGCCGAATAGAACACACGGTGGAAGTAGAGGACTGCAGAGACCTGTTTTTTTGGTAAACAGTAGCCTCGGGGTTACCACGCTTCCATCAGCTTGCTTGCCATTATGGAGTTCGGAGGCCTAAGTACGGAATGTGGGATTGTCACTCTGGGGGGATGACGGAAGCTAAAGCGCTACAGACAGCTCCTTTATTTATAGGGCATTAGGTCGGATTGCTGCATACTTATCTTATAACTCTCTTCCCAGACTGCTTGTACGGAGTCTTTCTCGACCATATTGGACACCTGACAAATATGTATATTCAAAATGGCCCAAAGCTTTCATTTCATTTCCCGGGAATGAAGCAACATAGAAAGACCCTTATTCAAGGGTTGTTCGAAGGTAGGGGACAAGCTCAGCTCAACTCTAGAATGCTCTACAAAGAGCAATATAAGCACATTTAACGCAACGCGCTTCAAGCAGTGAGGGTCGCGGTCACAGGAAAAACCTTGCTCCTACCTATCATTATAGGTTAAGAGCCGAAGATTCCTGGTGCAACAAAGGGAGATCTTTTGTCAAGGGTCGCAGCGGGCCGGGCTATGATACCGATCAAAGACGGGTAAGGGCTGAGTTGGGTAGGTATTACCAAAAGAAATAGGAGAGCAGCAAGACCATACTGCGTTTCGAAGCTATCTATAGTATGATACCTGACCGCTGCACTTTCTTTTCTGATGGCTAATCCTCACAAACTCGGTTACAACAAAACAAGGAAAAACAACGAGTAATTAATATTACTAAAGAAAACAATTAGGAAAACAATGAGAAATACATTCCTTACGAAACAACAAAAGGAAAGCAATACAAGAAAGGATTACAGTTACTTACGAAAGCAGGAAAGAAGAGAGCATACATACATTCTACTAGCTATCAGACGATCAGACGCAGACCTTTCTTTCATGTATTGTCTGATCGTCTTCTCTTGCTATTTCTCTCTTCCTGTAGTTCCAGTAAGATAGGCAGCTATCGCAGATCGTAGTCTATCGAGCAAGTATTATCTGATTCCTCTCTTCACTGCCTCGTTTATCTGTCTTCTCTTTCAATCCCTGACAGTGAATTCTTTCGCTTGTTTTCTTTTGCTCTGCTCTATCTATTTGTCTTTGATTCTTTTCCTTCTTCGAGTGGTAACTGCGGTATTCCGAACTCTTCAACGGTTATTGGGTTTTACCCCAGGCTAAATCACCATCTTCTCGATAACGAGACTAGGAAAGATATTAGTATAGTAGGCAGCTTAGTTCGGTAATAAGGTCTATAGGACAAGAGCATACGGACTGCAAGAGATAACAGAAGAAAGAAGGTACTACCCTTACAGGGAGGAAGGAAGAGCGTCCTTGGTTTAGCTCATAGTAGAGCTCATATTCAAGAGGGAGGCCCTTAGCCCATTCCTGTCTTGAATGGAGGGAAGGTGTTGCATCATTCCTTATTCAACTACCAGTTAGAGAAGGAAGGCAAGCTAGAAGACAATGTTAGGTAACTGCAGCCATTTCTAGGGATTGTCTGATCTTGCATGAGATTGTCTGCTACTCGGAATAGAAGGAAAGAACTGATAGGTCCAGCAGAGAGATCGGGGTCACTTCACGCTGCTATTGACGATGCAGAGCCAATTCCAATAGACTTATTAGAGGGTCCCATTAGCATGCATCCAGCAGGAATCGAACCTACGAATTTTCCTCTTGTATAGGTTGGGCGCTTTAACCATTCCGCCATGGATGGAAAGAGACTCCGCGAGTGAACTAGGTTTTGGTATTCCTTCTTGAGCTTCTATTTGTTCCGTTAAAGGAGATTCGAGAAAAGATGGAATAGGAAGACGTGTTTCCAGAACAAAGAAGATACGGGTTGAGAAGGGGGAGTTAGCAAAGTTAGACAAGATTGGAATGGGCATAGGAACATGTATGGATGTACCAGATCGGCTAATGCTCCCAGGTTGATGCGATGTATTCCACCAGTTGACTGAAGACTTTATTATTGGTATATCGATCGGTCCAGCACGGATTGAAATAGGAGCCGGTTCGACAGGAAGCTTTTGAAAACGCAGTGCACCCAGGTAAATAAGGAACGAGATGAATACAGAGGTTAAACGAGCATCCCACACCCAAAAGGTGCCCCACATAGGTCTTCCCCGAAACCCCCCAGTAACTAAGGTAAACAACGTAGAAAAAGCACCCATTTCTGTACCGGTTCCGGAAGAGCGAAGAAAAAGGGGATGTTTTGTTAATAGGAACAAGAAAGTGTTTATAGCCGTAGCGATATAAACAAGAATACTCATCCGAGCCGCAGGAACATGTACATACGGAATACGAGAATTTCCACCTTGTTGAAGATCTAGTGGTGCTACCCGAAGACTTAAATGAATAGCCATCGCTGTTAAGAACAACCGAGATCCAATGAGAATTTGCGCGTAGCTTCTGGTCTTTGACATCAAAAAATAAGGTTGTAATAACGAAACGGACATGTGAGAATTTTTTCCTAGCTAGTGGAACAAGAAAGACATGGATCTATATTGAATACGCAATCAAAGGCCCCAAAAAAATCACAATAGAAAAATTCTCCTTGCTGGCGGAGCGGCATACCGAAAAAAGAAAGGTTTTGGAAGAAAAAAAGTGGATTCCCTTTTGTGAGCAAGAGCCCATCCTTGATCCAAGCCGAGTTTTGCATTCCTTAGCTTGGTGCAAAAGGCTTCTCACGGGTCCTTTTTCAAGCCCATCTCGAATACGATGCGGTAGGGTACTCGTGACCCTGCTGGTGGCTGCCACTTCCTCACACTTAAATGCCGCCAGCTCTGCCTTCCTACTTAAGGCATCCGCGACCTGGTTGGTCCGTCCAAGCTTATACTCTAGCACCATATCAATCAAACTTGGCAAGTTTGTCTTGCTTGCCATCGTCCCTGTTTTGGCGTGAGTTTCTTCTGGGTCAGTAAGTCACTCGGCGCCACATTCTCCGTCTTGAACACGAATCGTGACCCGCCTCCACGTTCTCAAGTAGTGCAGCTGTCATCTCCTTTTCTTGGACCGCGCCTCTCGGTCTCATTGAGCTTTCGGCTATCATATGCGATAGGCTTACCTTATTGTACTAGCACACCGCCTATGGCATAGTCTGATGCATCCGTGTGTACTTCAAATGGCTTAGTGTGATCTGGCAACTGCAATACGGGGTCATCCATCACTGCCTGCTTTAGGTCCTCAAAAGCTCTTTGACACTCTTCCGATCAGTGCAGTGCCATGATCGGTCCGTACGTCCTTCTTTAGGATATTTTTGAGTGGCTCTTCGAATAACTTACGATGAATCTTCGGTAATAGTTCACGAGCCCTAAAAACGATCAACGCTTACTCACCTTGGTAGGTGCTTGCCACTCCTCGATAGCTCTGATGCCCATCCAATGCCCTAGGAATAGGATTTCTGTCTGTCTAAAGGAGCATTTCTCTTTCTTTACATAGAGGTGATTCTTCCTTAATGCCTTAAAAAAGGTCCGGAGGTGGCTAACGTGGTCGTTTAACGAATGGCTATAGCCCACGATCAAAGTATACCACCCGTCGTACGGGTGGAATAGCTCATTATAGAGGGTGCAGAACGTGGCAGGGGCATTGGTGAGTCCAAAAGTCATAACCAAATCATCAAACGCCCTTTATTAGTAAGGTTGCTTGTTTGTCACACAGGTCGTCTTTGGCTCGTCTCCTTCCGCGATACGCACTTGATAGTAGCCCGACCGTAGATCCAACTTCGAGAAGTATCTCGCGCTTATTGATTAGGGCGAAGAAGTCTGCAATCAAAGTAGATACTTGTTCTTGATGGTTAGGTTACCTTGTTGAGCGCCCGATAATCAATGCACAAGGCTCCCGCTTCTTCTGGAATAAAACAGGGGCTCCTCAATCCCCAGCAAGATAGGGAAAAACTGCCTTGGAGGCTGGAATATAAATAGGCCT